TCACCCATTAATACAACGCCAACATTGTTTGATTCCAAATTCAGAGCAATGCCTATTGTACCCTCTTCAAATTCTACTAATTCCCCTGCCATTACTTCATCAAGACCATGAATACGAGCAATGCCATCGCCTACTTGAAGTACGGTGCCGGTATTCACAATCGTGACTTCTCGATTATATTGTTCAATACGTTCACGAATAATATTACTAATTTCGTCGGCTCGAATGGTTACCATTAGTGTCTCTTAATTCTTTTTCGAAAACAAAGGGAGAAAAAAAAAAAAAAAAAATAATGCCTACAGTAAAAGGGCTAATCAGTTATTTCTTTCATGGCCCCGAGCATACCAATATTAGCACTGATGGTGCGTAAATGTAACTCGCTGTTCGAACAACTATTCAGAGTTCCTAGAGCTCCTTGTAAGGCTTGTTGGAAAACTCGCTGTCGGACCTGATTAATTGCTCTTTGTTGTTCAAAATGAATGGTTTCATTTTTGTAATTTTCTAATCGTTCCAAATTCTCATAAGTGGCATTAATCAAATTCTGTTTTTCTCGTTCTATCTCAGAGTATCCATTCACTCGAAACTCATCTGCTTCCATTTCCACTTTCCGTAAGCGAGCCCGGGCTTTTTCGAGCTGCTCAATAGCTCCTCCGCGTAGTTCTTCTGAATTTCGAATAGTACTCAGAATCCTCTGTTTTCGATTATCTAATAAATCACTTAATGAAAGTAGATTATTTTCCCATTCATTTCACAACTTCACTTCCATGATCTCTTCCCGAACCAAACATGAATCTTTCGATTCATTTGGCTCTCACGCTCAGTTACTTATGTTATGAGCATTCCCATATCTTTTAATGTAATGAGCCTACCCTCTCTTCTCTGTTCGTATTCCAAGATATGGAAACTGATACAAGACCAGAATATTCAGAGGACTCTTCCGACCAGACAAAAAAAATCTGTAATTGTCAGCAAAGTTGTTTTTTTTTCTTCAAATCCAAAAAATTCTTCTTATTTTATACATAGGTCGTCGATTCAGCATTGGATAAAAAAAGGGCGAGACACCCATTTTTCCAGTAAATGGTTCAAATCATTTTATCGATATGAGTGTTCTATATCGGATAAATTGCCAACTATTCATTTTGAAACCATCTCCGTACTAACGTAGTGGTAGAAAGAGTACCATGTTGTGCCTGGACTTCAGGCGGTTTAGCTTTAACCATGTTAATGGTCCCACATTATTGGTTGATAGAGAATCAAAGTTGATTTACCAATGAGTCACGAAATGCTATGGTTCTTACATATGATTTCTTAATTTATTCAGAAGTAATTCGTCGAGATCGTGCACCTTTCTTCCCTATTTATAAATAAAAAAAAAAGAAAGTGCAGCCGGTTGGATCCAGCCTATTCTTGAAATACACAACTCGCACACACTCCCTTTCCAAAAAAGATCAATACACCAAGCACTACACTTAGATTTATTAGATTTGTTGCTAAAATATCGGTATTCAACCCGAAACTCCCGGCGGATGGCCAGTAACCCAAGGAAACGAAAGAATCGGTTACATTTTTCATATGCTCTCCTCTTATAGATAGGACTAACAAAATCGAACAGAGTTCTTTTTGTATCACTTCGTCCCGTTTTTTTATTATTGATTTCTTTTTTTTTATTAATTGACTTATTTGAAATATGAATATATTCATTTCATTTGAAATCATTTTCAAATTTCAAAAATGGATTCTTTATTATTATTTTATTTCAATTGAAGTTCCCAATAAGATACTTATTAGGTCCCCGGTTTCATGTCAATTGCGAAATACCTGCAACGCTTCCTAAAAGTCAAAAGGGGTTTCCATTAAATTAAGGACGGGAAGTGAGAAAGCGAGTGGATCTACTAATTCCTCATCCTCAAATCAGACCTTCCCCGGAGTATTGTCTCAACGAAGAAGTGGAGTGAAGTTTTGATATAATTCGAAGAAGCAAGCGGTAAGTCGACGGCAATAAAATAAGAAAAGAAGTACGTATTTTCACGTTTATAGAATAGGATTAAACAAAAGGATTCGCAAATAAAAGCGCTAATGCCACGACCAGTCCGTAAATTGTTAAAGCTTCCATAAAAGCCAGACTAAGCAATAAAGTACCTCGTATTTTACCCTCTGCTTCTGGTTGTCTCGCGATACCTTCTACGGCTTGGCCCGCAGCAGTACCTTGACCAACTCCAGGTCCAATAGAAGCAAGCCCTACGGCCAATCCAGCAGCAATAACGGAAGCGGCAGAAATCAGTGGATTCATGGTAAGTTCCTCGCACCAAAATAAAGAAATGGTTAATGATACAATCAACCAATGAATTATTACTTATTATTCCATCACTAAGATCCACCCGATCAAAGTAACTAAGAACTCCGAATTGAAGTGATGATATACTGAATCATCAGAACTACTTCGATATCTCGTTTTTAGTTCCTATCCATGGAGTCTTTGGAAATCCATACGGTTCTAGTT